ATTCCGAATTCAATGGTTTTAATAAACTCCCCACATTAGTTCGTTTTGGACCAGATCGAGAATCGTTCTCAACAGTTTGTGTAGCCATAAATCCTATTGTATTCATTGAGATCTGTTGACTTTGTATACCCTTCCGTTGTAAATAAACGATCTTATCATAGATCCATTGTGGTTTTTAAATTTTATAAAAATGGAAACAGCAACCCTAGTCGCCGTCTTTCTATCTGGTTTACTTGTAAGTTTTACCGGATATGCCTTATATACCGCTTTTGGGCAACCTTCTCAACAACTAAGAGATCCGTTCGAGGAACATGGGGACTAGTTGAAGTAATGAGCCTCCCAATATTGGGAGGCTCATTACTTCAATTTCAATTGAGATAATTAAAAATCATTTCATTTTTTAGTTGGAACTTTAGGCGGTTCTCTAAAAAAGATAGCGAAAAAAATGATCCCCAGAGTTGAGACTAAGAGGAATGTATAAACCAATGCTTCCATAGATTCGATCGTGATTTACAATTATAGCTTCCATACCTATTTATTTTTTGTTTATTTTTCTTTTATTGGGGACCATCTCCCGAATAAAGACAGAGCAAGGGACAAAAAAATAGCGAGTCAAATCAAGGTTTCTCTGGTACCCTATACCAATATCAAAGTCAATAAAAAATCATAAAAATAAAATTGATTCGAAAGACATCAAAACAATGTTTTATCAGACTACTTGTCTTCTTGTAGTTGGATCTCCAAGTTTTTGGAATGCTCCAAATTCTACTTGAGCATCCAAATCTGGGTCAATACCAGCAAAAACATCTCTGAACAGGGTTCTAGCACCATGCCAAATGTGTCCGAAGAAGAAGAGCAAAGCAAATGAAGCATGTCCAAAAGTAAACCAACCCCTTGGGCTGCTACGAAAAACACCGTCGGATTTCAAAGTAGCACGATCTAATTCAAAAATTTCACCCAATTGAGCGCGTCTAGCATATTTTTTTACAGTCGCAGGATCATTATAACTGACTCCATTGAGTTCGCCACCGTAGAACTCAACTGTTACACCTACTTGTTCAACACTATACTTCGATTCTGCCCTTCGAAAAGGAACATCGGCTCGAACAATCCCGGCTCCATCTACCAAAACGACCGGAAATGTTTCAAAAAAAGTGGGCATACGACGTACAAAAAGTTCACGCCCTTCTTTATCTCTAAAGATAGGATGTCCTAACCATCCAACCGCTATTCCATCCCCGTTATCCATTGAACCCGCCCTGAATAATCCCCCTTTTGCCGGATTATTGCCGATATAATCATAAAAGGCTAATTTTTCAGGAATTTTAGACCAAGCTTCTGATAAACTTGGATTTTCGACTAACCCGGCACTAACTTTTCGATATATCTCTTGCTGAAAATACCCCTGATCCCATTGATAACGAGTAGGGCCAAATAATTCGATGGGGGTAGTTGCTGAACCATACCACATAGTTCCCGCAACAACAAAAGCTGCAAAAAAGACAGCAGCGATACTACTGGCAAGGACAGTTTCAATATTGCCCATACGCAATCCTTTGTATAGGCGTTGGGGTGGTCGGACGCTAAGATGGAATAGGCCTGCTAATATGCCCAATGTCCCAGCCGCAATATGATGAGAGGCTATTCCTCCCGGAACAAACGGATCAAAACCTTCCACGCCCCACGCTGGATTTACAGATTGTACTTTTCCAGTTAGTCCATAAGGATCGGACACCCAGATTCCAGGACCATACAAGCCTGTTACATGAAATGCACCAAAACCAAAGCAAGCCACCCCCGCGAGAAATAAATGGATTCCAAAGATCTTGGGCAAATCCAAAGAAGGCTTTCCTGTTCGTTCATCAGTAAATATTTCTAGATCCCAATATACCCAATGCCAGATAGCTGCTAAAAAGCACAAGCCAGAAAACACAATATGCGCTCCAGCCACACCCTCGTAACTCCAAATACCCGGATATGTTATAGTCCCTCCTGTGATACCCCAACCACCCCATGAATTGATTATTCCTAAACGAGTCATGAAGGGTATAACGAACATACCCTGTCTCCACATTGGATCAAGAACGGGGTCAGAAGGATCAAAAACCGCTAATTCATACAGAGCCATTGAACCGGCCCAACCAGCAACCAGAGCTGTATGCATTATATGAACAGCAAGCAACCGGCCGGGATCATTCAATACGATAGTATGAACACGATACCAAGGCAAACCCATGAAAATACCCCTTTATCAAAGAAAAAAAGACACTACGCAACTTTATTGCATTGGCAAAGACTATACTCTGACTATGGTATGCCCCCCCTCTTCGGTGGATTAGTTCAGAGCAAGGGTTCATATTCATATTTGTTTTATTCTATTGGGAATAATGGAACAATTCCGCTCGTAGGAACAAAGAGAAGCAGATTTATTCTATACTCGATAAGTACCCATACGCAATGGAAAGGTTGATGCCTTTTCTATGAGCGAATGTGCCCATAC